ATGGCAGTTCAATTTGATGTTGTCTAACAAGGAGTTAGAGTTAGAACACAGGTGTGGGTTAAGTAAATCAATGGATAGTCGTAGTCCTATTGATGAACATTTCAGTGAAAAGTGAAGATTCGAATAGAAATGATAGGGATCATCATAGCTGGAGTTATAGTAGCAGTTCTACTTACAGTAATGTTGATCATTTATTTGGAGTCAAGGACATTGGGAATTTCATCTCTGATGATACTTTTATAGTTAGGAATAGGAATGGGGACAGCTATTCCATCTATTTTGATATTGAAAATAAACTTTTTGAGATTAACAATGATCATTCTTTTCTGAGTGAACTCGAAAGACCTTTTTCGAGTTATCCGAATTCTGATTATCTGAATAATGGATCTAATAGTGACGATCCTTACTATGATCGTTACATGTATGATACTCAATATAGTTGGAATAATCATATTAATAGTTGTATTGACAGTTATCTTGATTCTCAACTACGCATTGATGCTTACATTGTAAGTAGTAGTGAAAATTATAGTGACAGTTACATTTATCGTTCCATTTATGGTGAAAATAGCAATAGTAGTGAAAGCGAGAGTTCCAGTATAAGGAATGCCGGCGATTTAACTATAAGAGAAAGTTATAATAATCTTGATGTAACTCAAAAATACAGGCATTTGTGGGTTCAATGCGAAAAGTGTTATGGATTAAATTATAAGAAAATTTTGAAGTCAAAAATGAATATTTGTGAACAATGTGGATATTATTTGAAAATGAGTAGTTCAGATAGAATAGAACTTTTGATTGATCCAGGCACTTGGGATCCTATGGATGAAGACATGGTTTCTCTGGATCCCATTGAATTTCATTCAGAGGAGGAGCCTTATAAAGATCGTATTGATTCTTATCAAAGAAAGACAGGGTTAACTGAGGCGGTTCAAACAGGTATAGGCCAACTAAATGGTATTCCCGTAGCAATTGGGGTTATGGATTTTCAGTTTATGGGTGGTAGTATGGGATCCGTAGTTGGGGAGAAAATTACCCGTTTGATCGAGTATGCTACTAAAAAATTTATACCTCTTATTATAGTGTGTGCTTCTAGGGGTGCGCGTATGCAAGAAGGGAGTTTGAGCTTGATGCAAATGGCTAAAATATCTTCTGCTTTATATTTATACGATTATCAATCAAATAAAAAACTATTTTATGTACCAATTCTTACATCTCCGACTACGGGTGGGGTGACGGCCAGTTTTGGTATGTTAGGGGATATCATTATTGCCGAACCCAATGCCTACATTGCATTTGCGGGTAAAAGAGTAATTGAACAAACATTGAATAAAACAGTACCTGAAGGGTCACAAGCGGCCGAATATTTATTCCAGAAGGGAAGGGCCTATTCGATCTAATTGTACCACGTAATCTTTTAAAAAGCGTTCTGAGTGAGTTATTTCAACTCCACGCGTTCTTTCCTTTGAATCAAAATTCAAAGACTATTCAGTTTAATTAATTTTTTGTAGTAAACACGTAGTTAGTTTATCGGAATCAAAGTAAAAATAAGAAGAACGGGGTTTTCTTTTAAGATCTAATTCTAGAAAGAATCACAAGTTGCATATAATTTTTATTTTTTACTAATATTCATGATTAATAATCGAAAAGCCTCTATAAAAGAATGAATTCTTGCTTTTGTGAAATTAGACGAAGTTCGTCTTACCTTCTTACGCATGTATTATATAATAAATTCAAATATAGAACTGTGTATTTTTCTATATCTCTCATTTTTACTAAGAAGTCTAGAAATCTTTCAGTAATTTGCAAAAAACCTTTTCTTTATTAAATTAATTAATTAATTAGAAGTAGAAGACAAGAACAAACGAAGAAGAATAAGAAACTAAATTTTAATACATACCTTTCATGTCGAAAGATGAATAAGTCCATTTATTTAGTTCTACATTCCTTGTACTTATTATATATACTTATTTAGATATAGACTTCGATCTATATTAATGAAAATTAAAGTTTCATAATTACAATAATAGTAATTAGAATCGAATTAATAAGAATTTTCATTCTATAATTAATAATTTAAAATTATTACAAGATATCTTTCTAACAATAGAAACAATATAATAATAACAGGTACAAATAGTAAATTAAATCGAGGTATTCATTTTATGATAACTTTCAGCTTTCCCTCTATTTTTGTGCCTTTAGTAGGCCTAGTATTTCCGGCGATGGCAATGGCTTCTTTATTTCTTTATGTTCAAAAAAACAAGATTGTTTAGATCTGATAGGACGAAATCTTATTTCTTTTTTTTTTTACTTAGATAAAAAAAATCTCTATTTATTTGAGTATGGTATAACATAGGGTTTCTGCTGAACAGAAATCGAACATACATAAATGAAAGAGTTCTTATATATACAGAAAATGATATATGGGTAAATTGATTCTAGCTATTTTCAACTAGAATCAGGATTGGCGGATGTCTGAAATGAAAAGTCTATGTAT